GATACGGTATTCCCAACAATCCGATTTTCGCCGAGGAATAATTAAAGGTTCTATCCGCGCTCAAAGACGTAAAATTAGTATGTGGGAACCGTTTCAAGCAAATGTGCATTCTCCTCTTTTCTTGGACAGAATCAAAAAATCCCCTTGGTTTTCATTTGATAAATCCGGACTTATTAAAGTAATTTTTCCAAATTGGATACACAATCGGGTCAACTTAAAAATTTTGGAATATACGGATGAAGAAACAAAAAAAGAACAGAAAAAAGAAAAGTATAAAAACGAAGAGAACAGACGAAAAGAGCAAAGTCGGGTAGATATAGCTGAAGCATGGGATACCATTCCATTTGCACAAGTAATAAGGGGTTTTATGTTAATAACTCAATCGAATTTTAGAAAATATATTCTATTGCCTTCATTGATAATAGCAAAAAATATTGGACGTATGGTTTTATTGCAATTTCCTGAATGGTTTGAGGATCTACAGGAATGGAATAGAGAACTGCATATTAAATGTACCTATAATGGTGTTCAATTATCGGAAACTGAATTTCCGAAAAATTGGTTGACAGATGGTATTCAGATAAAAATCCTATTTCCTTTCTGCCTGAAACCTTGGAACAGATCTAAACTACGACCCCCTCGTCGAAATCTAATGCAAAAGAAAAAAGAAAGAGAGGATTTTTGTTTTTTAACAGTTTGGGGAATGGAAACGGATCTTCCTTTTGGTTCTCCCCGAAAACGATCTTCCTTTTTTAAACCTATTTTTAAGGAATTGGAAACAAAAATTGGAAAATCGAAAAATGCCTATTTCTTAGCTCGCAAAACTTTAAGGGGAAAGACGAAATTAGTTTCAAAACAAATAAAAATTTGGGTTATAGAAAATTCATTTTTTATAAAAAATAAAATAAGAGTCTTTTCACAATTCAACCCAATCTTATTTTTTAGCGTAAGCGAGTTCTATAAATCGAATCAAACGAAAAACGACAAAGATTCTACAAGCATCAATGAGAAAATTCCCGAATCATTTAGTAGTCAAATTCAATCTTCAAACTGGACAATGACAAAAAAAAAAACCAAGGATCTGACTGATAGGGCAATCACAATCCGGAATCAAATAGAAAGAATGACAAAAGAGAAAAAAAAACACACAGGAATATATATTAGTGATAACAAAAGAAGTTATAAAGATAAAAGATTAGAATCTTCAAAAAAGTTTTTGGAAATAATAAAACGGCGAAATGTTCGATTAATCTCGAAAGTATATTTCTTTATAAAAAGTTTTGTTGAAAGAATATACACAGATCCTTTTTTGTCTATCATTAATCTTTCCAAACTCATTAGACAACTTTTTCTCGACTCACTAAACAAATTTATCAATAAATCCATAAATATTAATGAAGCAGATGAAGAAAGAGTTAATAAAAAAAACGAAAATCCAATTCACTTTATTTCAATTCTTTCAACTATACAAAAATCAATTGATACTATTCGGAATCAAACAAATTCACAAAAATGTTGCTACTTATCCTACTTGTCACAAGCATATGTATTTTACAACTTATCACAAACTCAAGTTATTAATTTGGATAAATTAAGATATGTTTTTAAATATCACGATTACGGAATTCCTTTTTTTCTTAAGACTGAAATAAAAGATTCCTTTGAAGGGATAATTGACTCGGAATTAAGTCATAAGAAACGATTGAATTATGGAAAAAATCACTGGAAAAACTGGTTAAAGAGATTAAAAAGACATTATCAATACAATTTATCTGAGATTCGATGGTCTAAATTACTATCCAAAAAGTGGAGAAAGAAAATTTATCAACATCCTATGGCTCAAAATTGCAAAAGCGATTCATATGAAAAAGATGGATTAATCTCGTTCAAAAAACAAAATGATGTTGAAGTATATTCCTTAGGGAATCAAAAAGATAATTTTCAAAAATACTCTCGATATGATCTTTTATCATATCAATCTATTAATTCTGAAAATGAAAATAAAGGGGACTCATCTATTTATGGATCACCGTTTGAAACACAAGTAAATAGAAAACAAGATAGTTCTTACAATTCAAACACGCATAAATACAACTTTTTTGATATATGGGGAAGGGGTCCTATTAATAATTATATAGGAAAGAGCGATAGAAAATCTATGGAAAAAAATCCCGATAGAAAATATTTTGATTGGAAAACTCTCCATTTTGATCTTAGACAAAAGATCGCTATTGAGTACTGGATCAAGATCGATGCCAAGAGTAATCAAAATACTCAGATTAAGACTAACAATTATCAAATAAGTGAAAAAATTGCTAAAAAAAACCTTTTTTGTCTTACGCTTCCGAAAAACCCTAAAATCAAGTTACCAAACCCCCCAAAAACTTTTTTAGATTGGATGGGAATGAATGAGGAAATACTAAAGTGTCCCATCTCAACTCTATACCTTTGGTTCTTCCCAGAATTTTTGATACTTTATAATCTATATAAAATGAAACCTTGGGTTATACCAAGTAAAGTACTTCTTTTACGAAGGAATCTAAATGAAAATTTTCGTCGTGAAAATAAAAACATCGTTGACAACAAAAAAGTGGAATGTGTTATACCGTCGAAAAAAAAAAATCCAAATCGAAATCAAAAAGAAAAAGAACTTCCGACAAACCAAAGAGATCTTCGATCAGATGCACAAAAACAGGTGAATCTTGAATTCCACTCCTCAACAAACCAACCAACAGATATTGAAGAACATTATGGAGGATCAAAGGTAAAGGGGGGTAAAAAGAAAAAACAATACAAAAGCAAGACAGAAGCAGAACTCGATTTATTGCTGAAACGTTATTCACTTTTTCAATTGAGATGGGATGATGCTTTGAATCAAAGAATGATCAATAATATCAAAATATATTGTCTACTGCTTAGACTGTTAAATCCAAGAAAAATTGCTATATCTTCGATTCAGCGAAGAGAAATGACCTTGGATATACTGCTAATTCAGAAGAATTTCAGTCTTGTAGAATTGAGTAAAAGGGGGGTATTAGTTATCGAACCCGTTCGTCTGTCTGTAAAAAATGATGGACAATTTATTCTGTATCAAACTTTATGTATTTCATTGGTTCATAAGAGTAAGCATCAAAATAATCAAGGATACCAAGAGCAAGCAGATGTTGATAAGAATAATTTTGATTTACTTGTTCCTGAAACTATTTTATCTCATAAATATCGTAGAGAGTTTAGAATGAAAATTTGTTTCAATTCCAAAAATAAGAATAGAAATCCAGTATTTTGCACCGCGAATAACTGTAGTCAATTTTTGGACAAACGTAAGCATCTTGATAAAGAGAAGAATGAATTAATTAAGGTCAAATTTTTTATTTGGCCTAATTATCGATTAGAGGATTTAGCTTGTATGAATCGCTATTGGTTTGATACGAATAATGGCAGTCGTTTCAGTATGTTACGGATATATATGTATCTCGGGTTGAAACGTTGTTGGTAGCCCTTCATATATTCTATCCGATAGGGTATATGAAAGCAAAAAGATTCGCGCATGCCCCATTTTCTTGCCCGTTCTAATATATGATCCTAAAATCAATAACGTATTAATTAGACCTATAAATCAATTAACAGAATCTTCTTTATTTTAGGTCTACATTATGCGCGGCGGGGAATGCAAAAAAGGACTTACCCCTCTCTGAATGAAATTGAATTTTGCATTCGATATCCATAGTCCATAAAGAAATTCAAATTGTTGTATATACCACATTTAAATTACTAACATTATTCTTACTCATCAGTCAAATCCATATCGTTAAAAAATTGCAAGAGGGAAAATCTTTTATGATCAAAAATGTATTCATTTCGATTAGCTCTAAAGAAGAAAACAGAGGGTCTGTTGAATTTCAAGTATTCAGTTTTACTAATAAGATACGGAGGCTTACTTCACATTTAGAATTGCACAAAAAAGATTATTTATCCCATAGAGGGTTGCGAAAAATTTTAGGAAAACGTCAACGACTGTTGGCTTATTTGTCAAAAAAAAATAGAACACGTTATAAAGAATTAATTGGTCAATTGAGTATTCGAGAGACAAAAATTCGTTAATTGAAAAATTCATGTTGTTTTAAGTGCTTATTTTTTTTTTTTATTTTTTAATTATAATTTTGGATTTTAAATTTTGATTAATTTCTTTTCACTTTCATCAATTCATGGAAGAATGAATCAATAAAAAACTTATGACTGGACCAGCTACAAGAAAAGACCTTATGATAGTAAATATGGGTCCTCACCACCCATCAATGCATGGTGTTCTTCGGCTTATCGTTACTCTAAACGGCGAAAATGTTGTTGACTGTGAACCAATATTGGGTTATTTACATAGAGGGATGGAGAAAATTGCGGAAAATCGAACAATTGTACAATATTTACCTTATGTAACGCGTTGGGATTATTTAGCGACTATGTTCACAGAAGCAATAACTGTAAACGGTCCCGAACAATTAGGAAATATTCAAGTACCTAAAAGAGCTAGTTATATCCGAGTCATTATGTTGGAGTTGAGTCGTCTAGCTTCCCATTTGTTATGGCTCGGGCCCTTTATGGCAGATATTGGCGCACAGACCCCTTTCTTCTATATTTTTCGAGAAAGAGAATTGATCTATGATCTATTCGAGGCTGCTACAGGTATGCGAATGATGCATAATTATTTTCGTATCGGAGGAGTAGCTGCTGATCTACCTCATGGCTGGATAGAGAAATGTTTGGATTTTTGTGATTTTTTTTTAACAGGGGTTACTGAGTATAAAAGGCTTATTACATGTAATCCCATTTTTTTAGAACGGGTTGAGGGTGTAGGTATTATTGGCGGAGAAGAAGCACTAAATTGGGGTTTATCAGGACCAATGCTACGAGCTTCCGGAATCCAATGGGATCTTCGTAAAGTTGATCGTTATGAGTGTTACGACGAATTGGATTGGGAGGTTCAATGGCAAAAAGAAGGGGATTCATTAGCTCGTTATTTAGTACGAATCGGTGAAATGACAGAATCCATAAAAATTATACAACAGGTTCTGGAAGGACTTCCAGGGGGACCCTATGAGAATTTAGAAATCCGACGCTTTGCTAGAGTAAAAGATGCCGACTGGAATGATTTTGAATATCGATTTATTAGTAAAAAACCTTCTCCAACCTTTGAATTATCCAAACAAGAACTTTATGTGAGAGTCGAAGCCCCAAAAGGCGAATTGGGAATTTTTCTAATAGGAGATCGGAGTGTTTTTCCTTGGAGATGGAAAATACGACCGCCGGGTTTTATCAATTTGCAAATTCTTCCTCAGTTAGTTAAAAGAATGAAATTGGCTGATATTATGACGATACTAGGTAGCATAGATATCATTATGGGAGAAATTGATCGTTAAAATGATAATAAATACAACAGAAATACAAGTTATCAACTCTTTTTACAGATTGGACTCGTTAAACTTAATAAATTTTAAAGGGGTCTGTGGAATCATATGGCCGCTTGTCCCTATTTTTACTCTTGTATTAGGAATCATAACAGGTGTACTCGTAATTGTTTGGTTAGAAAGAGAAATATCCGCGGGTATACAACAACGTATTGGACCTGAATACGCGGGCCCCTTAGGAATTCTTCAAGCTCTAGCAGATGGTACAAAACTGCTTTTCAAAGAGAACCTTCTTCCATCTAGAGGGGATCCTCGGTTATTCAGTATCGGACCATCCGTCGCAGTCGTATCAATTTTACTAAGTTATTCAGTAATTCCTTTTGGCTACCACCTTGTTCTAGCCGATCTTAGTATTGGTGTTTTTTTATGGATCGCTATTTCAAGCATTGCTCCCGTTGGACTTCTTATGTCGGGATATGGATCAAATAATAAATATTCCTTTTTGGGTGGTCTACGAGCCGCTGCTCAATCAATTAGTTATGAAATACCATTAACTTTGTGTGTACTATCAATATCTCTACGTGTGATTCGATGAAATAAAGGATTTCAACTACCTTTTCTTTTTAATTCTAATAAGAAAGTTAAGTTAAATAGGTTAGGTATATATTTTTCATTTTTCTTTGATTATTCGTGTTGATGAATAAAAGCCAATAGTTATATGGGTGAAAGAAAACAGCTTCTAATTTTGCAGTAAAGGATTGATTCTCATTTCCTATGTACAAGGATTAAGTAAAAGTAAACATAAGTATTAGACCCCAAGACTTTACCCCAAGATTGATTGCTTATTCATCACTCCTTGAAGCGGGTTTAAAAGATCGATTCTATGTAGTTTTTTTTTATCTATTAGCATAGGTATATTAAAATCAATTCAGGTTGACCAAAATTGAGTGGATGGTTAGGAAGACTAAGATACACAAAGGATTAGTAATGGGATTCTCTAAGTTATCCGAGAGGACATTTCCATACATAAAAGGAATTTGAATTGGGACTTTTAGTTGGTAGAAATGATCAAGAAGTACTACCGACCATTCCGATTCAGAGTATGCTCCTATCCGTCGATTAAAAAAAATAACTATTACGAACGAAGTAATCTTTTACTTTTGGTAAAATCCCTTTATATGAGATATGAAAAATCTGAGAAAGGAGAATAGGAACGAATTAAAATAGAAAATTAAAATAGAAAAATAAAAAAAAAAATATATATCCTGACCTTTTTTCTTTTTTTTTTTATTTTTTATATGCCTATATATTCTATCTTTTCTTAGAAGAAGGTCGAATTCTTTTTCGTTATTTAAAATGTTAGGTTGAAATATCTATTTGTTGTTGTTACAAAAAGTTTTTTATTTTTTATTCAACGATTAAATTATTGATCAACAAAGAAAGATTCAATTCGTCAAATTAATCAAATTAAAAGATAAGATCAATTCCGAAGCATTTTTTAATTCCTATTTTAATTAATATTAAATTCCTATTTTAATTAATATTAAATAAGAAAATAAAAAATATGGCAAACAGAATTCCGTTGATTTAATTCGTGACCTTAGGAGAAGTTTTAACTCTATCCTAGAAAATATAAAAATCAATAATAATGAAATGTCCGTATATTTAGCTGTGATCTTTGAGGAGCCGTATGAGGTGAAAATCTCATGTACGGTTCTGGAATAGCGATGAGAACGGTGCAGTTCTCATCGACTATAATTATCTAACAGTTCAAGTACAGTTGATATAGTTGAAGCGCAATCAAAATATGGTTTTTGGGGTTGGAATCTGTGGCGTCAACCTATAGGATTTATCATTTTTTTGATTTCTGCTCTAGCCGAGTGTGAGAGATTACCTTTTGATTTACCAGAAGCAGAAGAAGAGTTAGTAGCCGGTTATCAAACCGAATATTCCGGCATTAAATTTGGGTTATTTTACCTTGCTTCTTATCTGAATCTACTAGTTTCTTCATTATTTGTAACAGTTCTTTACTTCGGAGGTTGGAATCTTTCTATTCCCTATCTGTTTGTTCCTGACATTTTTGTCATAAATAAAGTGGGAAAAGTCTTTGGAACAATAATCAGTATCTTTATTACATTAGGTAAAACTTATTTGATCTTGTTCATTCCTATTGCCACAAGATGGACTTTACCAAGGCTGAGAATGGACCAACTATTAAATCTTGGGTGGAATTTTCTTTTACCTATTTCTCTAGGTAATCTATTATTAACAACCTCGTCTCAACTTCTTTCGCTCTAAGGGATTATAATAATCTCTATTCATGACTTGTCTCAAACAAGAGAAAGAAACAAGTATTTTTTTTTTATACATATTCACGATATGTTCCCTATGTTAACTGAGTTGATGAATTATGGTCAACAAACACTACGAGCCGCCCGGTACGTAGGTCAAGGTTTCACAATTACTCTGTCTCACGTGAATCGTTTACCGATAACTATTCAATACCCTTATGAAAAACTGATCACATCGGAACGTTTCCGAGGCCGAATCCATTTTGAATTTGATAAATGCATCGCTTGTGAAGTATGTGTTCGTGTATGTCCTATCGATCTACCCGTTGTAGATTGGAAATTGGAAAGTAATATTCGAAAGAAACGATTGTTTAATTACAGTATTGATTTTGGAATCTGCATATTTTGTGGTAATTGTGTCGAGTATTGTCCAACAAATTGTTTATCAATGACTGAAGAATACGAACTTTCGACGTATGATCGTCATGAATTGAATCATAATCAAATTGCTTTAGGTCGGTTACCAACATCAGTAATTGACGATTACACAATTCGAACAATTTCGAATTCACCTCAAATAAAAAACGTATAAACCCTCTAATTCAGATTAAAAAAATTACCAATTCAATATAACTAGTAAATTAAATATAATTAAATATAAATAAAAATATAATAAAAAATATAAATAAATAAAAAAATATATAAACGTTTGGGTCTCAAAAAAAGAAAAAAAAAAAGGTTTTGTTTGATTAATCAAAATATTGGCTAAAATCTTCATTTAATTTGTATTGAAAATATTTGTATATTAGAGTAATGATTTGAAAATATACATTTTCAATTTTTTTCATAGGTTTAATTACAATGCCACAAGAACACTATCTACATCAAGTCACACCCACTCAACTTTCATTTAGTTTTAATTAAGTTAAGAAGTATCATAAACATAAAACAAATGGAGTCACTTCTTTTTTCTTTTTCTTTCTTTTTCCTGGTCAGGTCAATAAAGTCATGAAATAGTTTTATTTCTATCTTTTTATAATTTAAATGGATTTACCTGAACCAATACCTGATTTTCTTTTAGTCTTTCTGGGGTCAAGTCTGATCTTAGGGGGTTTAGGGGTCGTATTACTTCCCAATCCAATTTTTTCTGCCTTTTCCTTGGGATTGGTTCTGGTTTGTATATCCTTAGTCTATATTCTACTGAGTTCTTACTTTGTAGCTGCTGCGCAGCTACTGATTTACGTCGGGGCTATAAATATTTTAATCATTTTTGCTGTGATGTTCATGAATGGTTCAGAATATTCCAAATATTTTAATCCTTGGACAGTTGGGGATGGAATTACTTTGATGGTTTCTACAAGTCTTTTTATTTCACTAATTACTACTATTCCAGATACGTCATGGTACGGGATTATTTGGCCTACAAGATCAAACCAGATTGTGGAACAAGATTTGATAATTAATAGTCAACAAATTGGAATTCATTTATCAAGAGATTTTTTTCTTCCATTTGAACTTATTTCAATAATTCTTTTAGTTGCTTTAATAGGCGCAATTGCTGTAGCTCGTCAATAACAATAATAAATCATCAATGCTTATATGTGATTCAATCAAATCGGTTGAATTCTTATTTGGATTCAAAATCATGAGATTTAGAAGGAGTTGCTTAACGATGCTAGAACATGTACTTGTTTTGAGTGCCTATTTTTTTTGTATAGGCATCTATGGATTGATCACAAGTCGAAATATGGTTAGGGCCCTTATGTGTCTTGAACTTATACTAAATGCAGTTAATATGAATTTTGTAACATTTTCCGATTTTTTTGATAATCGTCAATTAAAGGGAGAAATCTTATCAATTTTTGTTATAGCTATTGCAGCCGCTGAAGCAGCTATTGGGTCGGCTATTGTTTCAGCAATTTATCGTAATCGAAAATCAACTCGTATTAACGAATCAAATTTGTTGAGTAAGTAGGATTTTTTATATCTCGTATTAACGAATCCGATTTGTTGAATACGAGTATTCATTAAATAATATTGCATATTTAAAATATTCAATATTATATTAATAATAAAAAAAAAAAAAAAGAAATTCAAATTAGTATGGTTGCTACGTTAAGGTATGATCTTGGTTAAAAAAAAAACTAAATCAAAGTATTTTGTATTTTTGTCTTGTCTAGTAATGCAATCCAGAAATAGATTGATTAGAAAAATTCTGATAACTTGTTGATTCGTCTGGTATCTAAATATATGATTTGTTTCTAAGAGTACCAGATCGAAATCTTATAACGTTATAGATCCAATGTCACATTCAGTAAAGATTTATGATACATGTATAGGATGTACTCAATGTGTCCGAGCTTGCCCAACCGATGTATTAGAAATGATACCTTGGGACGGATGTAAAGCAAAACAAATTGCTTCTGCTCCAAGAACAGAAGACTGCGTTGGTTGTAAAAGATGCGAATCTGCCTGTCCAACGGATTTCTTGAGTGTTCGAGTTTATTTATGGCATGAAACAACTCGCAGTATGGGTCTAGCTTATTAATACGTTCTAGAAAACTAGACTTGAACCCATTTTTTTATTTTCTTTTTTTTTTTTTTACCGACAAACCCTGTGCTCATAAGAATATTATGAGCACGGGGTTTTCTGTTCCAAGTATATCTTGTCTTTAACACGAATTTTTTTCCTTGGTTAACGTTGATTGTAGTTTTTCCAATATCTGCGGGTTCCGTAATTTTCTTTTTTCCACATAGGGGAAATAGGATCATTCGTTGGTATACTATTTGTATATGCATTTTAGAATTCCTTTTAATCGCCTATACATTTTGTTATCATTTCCAACCAGACGATCCATTAATACAATTAGTGGAGGATTATAACTGGGTCAGTTTTTTTGATTTCCATTGGAGATTAGGAATAGATGGACTTTCTATAGGACCTATTTTACTAACGGGATTCATCACCACTTTAGCTACTTTATCGGCTTGGCCGGTTACTAGAGATTCTCGATTATTTCATTTCCTGATGGTAGCAATGTACAGCGGGCAAATAGGATCATTTTCTTCCCGAGACCTTTTACTTTTTTTCATCATGTGGGAGTTAGAATTAATTCCCGTTTATCTACTTCTATGCATGTGGGGAGGAAAGAAACGTCTGTATTCGGCTACAAAATTTATTTTGTATACGGCGGTAGGCTCCGTTTTTTTATTAATGGGAGTTCTGGGTATCGGTTTATATGGTTCTAATGAACCAACATTAAATTTTGAAACATTAGCCAATCAGTCGTATCCTGCGGCCTTAGAAATACTATTCTATTTTGGTTTTTTTATTGCTTTTGCTGTCAAATCACCGATTATGCCTTTACATACATGGTTACCAGATACCCACGGAGAAGCACATTATAGTACTTGTATGCTTCTAGCCGGAATCTTATTAAAAATGGGAGCGTATGGATTGGTTCGTATCAATATGGAATTATTTTCTCATGCCCATTATCTATTTTGCCCTTGGTTAGTAATAGTGGGCACAATCCAAATAATCTACGCGGCTTCAACATCTCTTGGCCAACGGAATTTAAAAAAAAGAGTAGCGTATTCGTCTATATCTCATATGGGCTTTATAATTATAGGAATTGGTTCGATAAGTGATACAGGACTTAATGGAGCTCTTTTACAAATAATATCCCATGGGTTTATTGGTGCTGCACTTTTTTTCTTGTCGGGGACGACTTATGATAGAATACGTCTTGTTTATCTTGACGAAATGGGCGCAATAGCTATCCCAATGCAAAAAGTATTCACGATGTTTAGTAGCTTTTCGATGGCTTCGCTTGCATTACCGGGTATGAGTGGCTTTATTGCTGAATTGCTAGTCTTTTTTGGAATAATTAACAGCCAAAAATATTTTTTACTGCCAAAAATGCTAATTACTTTTCTAATAGCAATTGGAATCATATTAACTCCTATTTATTCATTATCTCTGTCACGCCAGATATTCTACGGATACAAGCTTTTTAATGCTCAAAACTCTTATTTTTTTGATTCTGGACCACGAGAGTTATTTCTTTCAATTTCTTTCTTTTTACCCGTCCTAAGTATTGGTATGTACCCGGATTTCATTTTTTCACTGTCGGTTGACAAGGTAGAAGTTATTATATCTAATTATTTTCTAAACAATTTTCATAACTAAACTTAAAAATAAAATCCTATGATTTTCAAATCGTTCATTCGACACTAAAAAGTTTTCTAATACTAAAAGGTGGACCTTTTAGTTTCGTCAATTTCTAATAAGTCATTTTTAAGTAAAGAAAATTGAAACCCGTATGGATACGAACCGTATGAATCAATACAATATTGTATTGATTCATACGGTTCGTGTCGGTTCACACAAAATTTTTATATGCACCATACTCTGTTGTAGTCGTAAGATACGTTCGTGAATTTAATTATATGTTAAAGTAAACGAACCATAACTATGCAACCCTATTCCAAATAGATTGACCCCAAAATAGCATATCCAAATTATAAGAAAGCCTATAGACGCTACAATTGCCGAGTTTTCACCTTGCAAGTTTCTATTTGTTCTAGTATGTAAATAAATAGCGAATATGATCCAAGTAATAAATGCCCAAGTTTCCTTTGGGTCCCAATTCCAATACGATCCCCACGCTTCATTAGCCCATACTGCTCCCGAAAGAATACCCACGGTTAAAAATACAAATCCTAAACTAATAACCCGATAACTCCAATAATCCAATTGTTGAATCAGTTGCGATCTGTAATAATTCTTAGCGAAAAAAAAAAAAAAGAATTTTTTTGTATTTGTAAAAGATTATTTCTTTCACCGATGTATTCACTTTTACCAAAGGTAAATGAATCGTGTAATAAAAAATGACTTTGACAAAAAAGACAAAAAATCTTTATGCTTTTTCGAAATGTAATGACTAGAAGTGCTGCTGATAATAATGATCCACATAAAAGGGACGCATAACCCAATATCATCATAGTTACGTGCATTATTAACCACTCGGATTGAAGAGAAGGTACTAATATTGAAGATTGGTGTATTTCAGTTAAAAGCCCTGACAGCGAAAAGCCTTGAGTAAAAACAGCACTTGAACCCGTTATTATGCTTAATAAATTTTTATTTTTTTTGAAATACAGAACTATATGAATAAGGGAAAAACTCCATGATAGGAAGATTAATGATTCATATAAATCACTTAGTGGAAAATGACCCGAATAAATCCAACGCGTAACTAATAATCCTGTTATACAGAAAAAAATAACTAGCAGGCCCTTTTCGGACGAATGAGATAATTGTACCAATTCATCTACAAAAAAAAAGGTTATTAAACGAATTGTAATTACGATTGAAAAAATTGAAAAGGAAATATGAGTTAATATATGTTCTAAGGTTGAAAATATCATACAAAATTTTTAAAAATGCGTTGCCTAAATGCAACTCAAGAGTTGAATTAATTATAGAATCTATTTATCCTTTTTAAAAGATGACATGCCGCTACTCGGACTCGAACCGAGATGCTCTAGCACTGCTTCCTAAGAGCAGCGTGTCTACCAATTTCACCATAGCGGCTTGTGTTGAACTTATAATAGCCGATGAATAAACAATCGTCGAGAATTTAGAAGTCCATTTAGAATAATTTTTTTTTTAGTTTCTTTTTCCTAAAAGTTTCAAATTACTCAATAAAATTTTGTTTAATTCAAATGGGGATTTGAACGTTCCTTAGTTTAGGGACTTAGGGGCTTTCGCGGGTTTTCTGCTCCCATAGAATTGTATTCTAACTAGATAATTCGAACCTCAAATCTTAATCAAGAGTCAATCAAGGGATATAACTAAAAAATGGTTTTGTTTTACTTTTTTAATGAACTTTTTCTCGTTTATTTAATTTCAGAAATCAAATGGAACAAAAGAATTCATTTTAGGTTATCAATGAAGAAAAAACAGAAAAATAAGACATCCAAAATAGCTACATTGGTCCTAGAAAAAGTTCTTGATTTAATTGAGTTGATAATAGGAGATATATGAGGAATTAATATATTAATTCCTACAAATCGAAAAATAATATTCGAAAGTATTTCAAACTATTGGTTAATTAAATTAACTAAATATCTTAAGACCACTATTGAAAACATCTATAGTGTATAGGTAAAAAGAGAAAAGATAAAGAAAAAGAGAGAAAACGAAAAATTATCGTATTTTTTCTAGTAAATGTAACAAAAATGTGTTGATGGGGAAACTAAGCTTCCCGGTCCTGGAAATGAAAAAATCCATGCAAAATAAAAAAACCTTTTCTTGTGGTCATTCGTTTGTCAGCAACATTTTGATTTTTTATCAAAAAAAGTATTAGTATTTACTAAATTCAGTAAAAAAAAAGAACCAATCCTTTTTATTTTCCTTTTTTTTTTTTTACTGAATTTAGTAAATAATCTAAAATTAACGACTAGAAAATAAAAGATAAAAGAGTAAACTGAGTTTTATTTCCTATTTCCTATAAAATTGCCAATTTCCATTATCTATTGAGTTGAGTTAATAAAGAAGAAATGAGTCAATTTTTGAATGCGTTCAGACTATTCCAACTTTATTACTTATTTGTTTTTTGTTTGCTGCACAAAAAAACTTTTTGAATTTCCAGTCGAAAGAGATTTACCTAATGAAAAAGCTTTTAAAGCGGTCCAATATCCTTTCCTTTTCCAACTATTTTTACGAATATGCTTTTTTGATGTAGAAATACGCTTTTTTGGAACTGCCATTTCAAAAGAATTCCTTATTATTCTAGTTGTATGTGAAAGACATGTATTGTTCAAAACAAGTACTTCTTAAACCCTATATCTATCAAATCGGCTGTGCTAGAGAAATCCAATTTGTTGATCTTAAATTTCCTAAACAAAACAAAAAGAATCCAATCTTTCATTTTTTTCTGTCTATTTTCAGTATTGTACATTGAATTTACATGTGATAAAATACACAAATAGGGATAAGATCCAAATTTTTGTTTACTGAAATGAAAAAAAAATGCATTTCCTTTTCTATTACCTTAACCATTCAACCTCGTACATCGTACAAGAGAGTATGTTACATTTTCAAAAAAAAAAGGAATTACCCTGTTTCATAAGATTTGACCGATTGTAACTTCTTGAGTTGAATATTTGAAGTATTTAGAAGAAAAAAAATAAGTAATAAGTAAAATAATAATAAAAATTCTAAATTTCGGTAGTTTAACTTAGTGCATTTTTTGACTTTTAGTTATTCCTCTCAAAGAGGTAAGATCTGGTGAATCGGAAACAATAAAAATCAATTAGGAAACTACGAATTACAAAAAAACTTTTTATGCAACAGACATATCAATATGGGTGGATTATACCTTTCATTCCACTTCCAGTTCCTATATTCCTAGGGTTGGTTCTTCTTCTTTTTCCAACAACAACAATCACATTTCGTCGTATGTGGTCTTTTCAGAGTATTTTATTGTTAAGTATAGTCTTGGTTTTTTCAACCAATCTGTCTATTCAGCAAATAAATAGCAATTCGATTTATCAATATGTATGGTCTTGGCTCATTACTAATGATTTTTCTTTAGAATTGGGTTATTTGCTAGACCCACTTACTTCTATTATGTCAATATTAATCACTACCGTTGGAATTGCGGTTCTTTTTTATAGTGATAATTATATGGCTCATGATCAATCCTATTTGAAATTTTTCACTTATATGAGTTTTTTCAGTACTTCAATGTTAGGATTAGTTACTAGTGCTAATTTGATACAAATTTATATTTTTTGGGAATTGGTTGGGCTGTCTTCCTATCTATTAATCGGCTTTTGGTTCACACGACCTCTTGCGGCAAATGCTTGTCAAAAAGCTTTTGTAACTAATCGGGTAGGAGATTTTGGTTTATTATTAGGAATTTTAGGGTTTTATTGGATAACGGGTAGTTTCGAATTTGAAGATTTATTCGAAATAGTGAATAACTTGATTTCTAATAATCAAGTAAATCCTTTATTTCTTACTTTGTGTGCTGTTCTATTATTTGCCGGTTCCGTTGCTAAATCTGCACAATTTCCCCTTCATGTCTGGTTGCCTGATGCTATGGAGGGACCCACTCCTATTTCTGCTCTTATACATGCTGCCACTATGGTAGCGGCGGGAATTTTTCTTGTAGCTCGGCTTCTTCCTCTTTTCATAGTTATACCCTCCATAATGAATTTAATCTCGTTGATAGCAATAATAACAGTTTTATTAGGAGCTACTTTAGCTCTTGCTCAAAAAGACATTAAGAGAGGTTTAGCATATTCCACAATGTCACAATTGGGTTATATGATGTTAGCTCTCGGTATGGGATCTTATCGAAATGCTTTATTCCATTTGATAACTCATGCCTATTCAAAAGCATTATTATTTTTAGGATCAGGATCCATTATTCATTCAATGGAAAGGCTTCTTGGCTATTCACCCTATAAAAGTCAAAATATGGTTCTTATGGGAGGGTTAGGAAAACATATACCAATTACAAAAACATCTTTTTTTTTAGGTACGCTTTCTCTTTCTGGTATTCCACCTTTAGCCTGCTTTTGGTCTAAAGATGAAATTCTTAATGATAGTTGGTTGTATTCACCCACTTTTGCACTAATAGCTTGGTCCACCGCGGGATTAACCGCATTTTATATGTTTCGGATCTATTTCCTTACTTTTGAGGGACATTTAAATGTTCATTTTCAAAATTATAGTGGTAAACAAAAAATCCCCTTATATTCAATATCTTTGTGGGGTAAAGGAGTTTCAAAAAGAATTAGCAAAAATTTTTGTTTATTAGCTAGTGAAAGTTCCTCAAAAAGGACATATCAGGTTGATGAGAATTTTCGAAATAGGATACGACCCTTTCTTACTAGTACTAGGACTCCTTTTGACAATAAAAAACCTTACCCCTATCCTTGTGAATCTGACAATACTATCTTATTCCCTCTATTTGTATTGGGCTTTTTTACTTTGTTCGTTGGATCTATAGGAATTCCTGTCAATCAAGAACAAGGGGGGGTGGATCCGGATATATTATCTAAATGGTTAGCTCCATCTATAAACCTTTTCCATCAAAAAGCAAAGAATTACACAGAATGGTATGGGTTTGTGAAAGATGCAGTTTTTTCCGTTAGTTTATCTTATTTCGGAATAATTATAGCGTCCTTTTTATATAAAGCCCCTTATTGCTCTTTAATAAATTTTGATTTCATCAATTTAGTTGTTAAAAGAGGTCCTAATAGAATGTTTTGGGAAAAATGGATAAATCGTATTTATAATTGGTCGGATAATCGTGCTTACATAGATTCTTTTTATACAACAACCTTAACTAGAGGAGTAAGAGGATTAGCCGAATTAACTCATTTTTTTGATCGACGTCTAATTGATGGAATTACCAATGGGGTTGGTTTTTTTAGTTTCTTTGTAGGAGAGGCTTTTAAATATGTGGGTGGGGGGCGCATTTCTTCTTATATTTTCTTCTATTTATCTTATGTATCCATGTTTTTGTTCCTTTTTTTCATTTTTACCCCCTTTCTCGTTTAATTTCGAATTTTCTTGATTCCCCTTCCTATTTAGATAAGAATCCTCATAAACTGGGCTATTGTTATATCCTGTCTCTGTAAAGGGAAAGTGGAGTTCATCCTTTGTTTTTTCCTTTCCATTCACTCGGATTTCTTCCGTTTCATCGATTTTGCCCAGATCCTCCTTTTCTTCCGAAAAAAGTGAAGAAGAAGGATCTTCTTCGGTGGATCCCTTTTGTGCTTGTT